TTCGGACCGAAGAAGCAATGTCACTCGATCATTATCAAACTGACTGCATTCTGTCCGTGAGTATCCCACCAGAGCGCTTTCTAATAGGCCATGAACTAGATCAGAATCATTCTCAACGAATCCATAAGAAGTGATCCAATTTTGTTCATCGGGTCCGGGTGGAGACCAAAGATCTTGAGCGACCGATCCGGCAGAACAACTCAAAAGATAAAGAAGTATCGTTAATTTCTTCATGCTCGTTCCAAGTTCGAAGTACCATTTGGACAAATAAGAATCCCCTTCCTTACATGATTTCTTCTTCATATAGATAGATATAGGATCTATGGAGCAATTACTTAGAAGTACATTTTGTGCAACAGCCCTTCCTATCTGATAGAAAAGGATCTCATGATACTGAACGGATCTTACCTGGGATCGCAAATCCCAAGTTTGTCTATGAAGAGCTGATCTAATTGTATTAGTGTCTATAATTGATTTCTTTTGTGTAATACTAATTGATAGGACCTCATTGGTAAGTGCTACAAGATCTCGTGCATTGGAACCCATGGTTATGGATCCGAATCCATTAGTATGGGACATTTTCTTTTCCAAGCGGAATCCCCTAGTATATGAAAGAATGAAAAAGTGCTTTCGTTGTTGTGGAATAAGAAGCCTTCGTATCTTAATGCATGTATTTGATTTATTCGGAGCTATTAGAGCGGGATCCACTTTTTGGGGAATATGAGTCGAAGCAATAACAAGAATATTTCTAGTGGAACATCTTTCACAATCCCTGGGGAGATGGTTCACTAATAGACCGAGGGATAAGTAATTCGACTCATTCACATACAGATCATGAATGTTTGGAATCCATATTATGCAAGGAGACATTGCTTTTGCTAATTCTAATGGAAGGGTGATCTCAAATTGGTCTATTTTCGGCGTCATATACATAGTTAGCACATTCGGCATAGTTAGCAGCTCCGTATCAAGGTCATCATCGTCACGATCATCAATATCGATATCGTCACGATCATCAATATCGATATCATCAATAAGATAACCTTTATTGTCATCCAGGAACTTGTTCGGAAATACCGTAATGAAGGGAACATAGGAGTTTGTCACTCGGTATTTGACAAAATATGATCGTCCAGTTCCTATAAAACCTATCACTAAAATACCCCTAGAAGGGGGTAGGGCTAAGCGGAGCGAAAAGGGTTTTCCATGAGATGGGAAATGAGAACTATTAGCCCCACACGGGGTTTGTGAATAAGTAATTGTCTGATAATGAGCAAGGAATATCCGTCTTTCTGCTAAACAGGATCTATTGAACTCATAATTCATTAGATACCTTTTTTGAATGTCAACTAAGTATCGTAAGTAAATGGATCCCGGTTGTTCAATCATTTGATAACCAGAGTCATTCTTTGATAAATGATCACTATGAGTCAGACTCAATAGAATTTGATCAATCCTTTTTTCTGTCGTTAAGGTGGAGAACTGAACTAAGAATTCTCTTTCTTCATCATCAATCCAATCACTGTTCGCGACCCAGGATTCTATTTGATCATCAATCCAATCACTGTTCACGTTTTTTCTTATCAATGAATAGATCTCTTTACTTGTACGACTTAGATGTCTCGTATTTCTCGAAAAAGTGATTGAATTGATGGGATTTGGTATGATACTTATGAGATAGATGATATCGATGAGATTGATATTCAAATCTTTCTTCTTAGAACGTATTGATTTGACCCCATAAGTGGGACCACCACTCAATAGCATGTTGCCACCAGAAGCAGAACTCCGTATTTCTTCCAGAGAATCTCCTAATTGTTCCAGAGCAACTAGAAAGAGATTCTTTAACCAGAAAGAATTCAGTTCAGGTGGAGGATACCTATCCAGAAGTTTTCGCAACTCAATCATGTATGATGGAATCATCAAAGATTTGATCTTTTCTAACTCTGTCTGTAACTCACTAGAGACTCGGGAAATAAAGAGAAGATGCGTACGAACGAGATATCCAGCAACAAGAAGAAGGAAAAGGATTGAATAGAGGAACTCCCGAGCATTTGGTGATCTCAGATGTGTCCACTTCAATGGAACGGGTGACTCATTATTTCGATGAATCATTTCTTCGGGCAGAAGAAGATTCTGTAAACACTTACTCGAAATCTCACTTATCAGATTCCATCGTGGAAGAATCGCCCACAATGGAATCTGAAGAATTGACCATGATATATCTGATCCATGCATAATATCATAAAAAAAGGATACAAATTTGTGACTGCTACTTAGTATCGGCAATGGGTCTGAAAAAGTATCTAAAAGGATGAAATTTATATATTTGCACCCTGCCGAAGTAAGGAACCATGGCATATACGTTTGGAACAGATTCCATTTTGAGAGATTTGAAAAAGCACTATCTCGTTGAAAGGCTCTATACATCTGCCGTTTCTCAACGCATTTCTTTAGACAAAGATTCCGTTTTTTTGCGGATGGTAAATCTTTCTCAGAA